AAATCTCTTAAGAGAAGAAAGATCTACGCTACGAAAAGGAGCGAGCGGAGAGAGCATAAAGAGCTTACTTATAAGGTACGAGCTTAGAGCCTTGCGTCACTCTGGTATGCTAATTACTTCGTTGTACGACTCTGGAACGGTAGTCGCTTAGTGCGACAGCACTATGGGATGCAAAGAAGCTTCGTCACCCTTCTTTAGTTGCTTCTCCTTTTTTCATCGAGGTTGGGGCAGGACCGGATAGTGCATTGCAAATTCAAATCTTTTCTTTTTCTAAATAGCTATAGCTCGCCGCTTTGCAAGAGAACAAAGCTTAACTAAAATTTACTTAGGGACAATCCCCCATAAAACTCTTCCACATAGTGCGATTAGTGTGTGAGACCGCGATCCACAAACTGACGCATGGGACGTAGCCTTCCTAGCCGCGTGCAGCCTACCTGCTGAAGACCGTAACGTAAGTAACTCAGTGCTCCATACGTGGGAAATGAAAGCAGAATTCGTTCGGATCCTCCCACATGTTCAATCTTTTTTTAGCGGTTTCCCCAGAGATCTTTATCATTAATGCAACCTTCATTTTGCTCATTCATGGAGTTGTATTTAGTACGTCTAAGAAATTTGATTATCCACCGTTAGTCAGTAATGTGGGTTGGCTTGGATTACTTAGTGTTGCGCGCCTAGGAGGGCAGCGCGCTTTGGGATGCGGAGGAGCTATTATCGCCCAGTTCCCTAACCTAATGCGGCACCGGGTTCGGACCGCAGGGAACCGTAGCATGGGGGGGCTTAGAATCCTTTTGCCGCCGCAAGGCTGGCTAATCGTACGCAGCAGGCTCGAAGACCCCTGGTTCTGGAAGGCACATGAGTCCGAACGCTATGTTGAATGTGCGACCGACACTAGGTAGGTACCTGTGCAGGTGAGGCGTCGGTCGGTCCTAGAAACGGCGGCAGCGGCGCGAGGAGTTAACGACCGAACGTGCTGCAACCTAGGGATCACCAGGCAGCTCTTTCGCTCTATAGGGATCGGGGGGGCATAGCACAATTCTTCTTGGAGGAGGGTTGGTTTGCCCGGGTGACTGATCCTGCCATAATGTACTCCTACCTATACTATAGCACCGACACCCGAAGTCGAGCATACATACGACGATCTTCATGCGTGAATAGCGGGGAGGAAAGAAAGGGCGGTAGATGATAATGAGAAAAGGCGCCGCGTCTGGGCGGGCGGGCGGAATGGATGACCGAAAGGTGTCATGCCATGGAGTGGGTAATATCCCGAGTCTCATGTAAGACAACTAAATGCACCTCGAGGTGCTGCCGAGGAACTGAGGGACCTTCTCGAGCACAGGATAGGTAATTGAGAGATAGAGCTAGCCTCTTCGTTATGGGGAATCAATGCTCCGGGCCGAATAGAGCTTACCTACGGCACCTGGCTTTCTCCGGCGCATATTAGCTTAGCTGCGCTTAATAGGCCGGTTTGCCTTCCTCTCTGGCGGCCTCCTTACCCCCGCTACACTCTCACTCCAAGCTACGCCTGCTGAGCAAGATGCATTGCGATTTCCTCTTCTGTGGACGCACCTATGACCCGGGACGGGAAGAGAAAGACTTTTTTCTACGGCGAGCTTTCTCTCGTAAAGCCAAAGACGCCCCAAGACAAGTTCCAACTGTTGGGAAGGGGACATGATCAATAGAACCTGGCTGGATCCGGGCTGGGAGAGGGGCGCCCATTCCTAACCACTTTCGAAAAGGTTCGCTCATGCTGGAGGGAGCATCCCCACTTAGTGATCGGTCCGCTAGTTCACGCAAATCCGAAGAAGTTATCACGGACGAGCCACATGCAGGGAAACTTGCACGTGTGGTTCTGGCCGGGCTTTCCTGAGGTATCTAATAACCTTGCTTCTGCTCGCCGCTGGCGCACCTCTCCTAACTATTGCCCATTTATTCTGGAATAATCTTTTTAGGAGGGACAATTTTACATATTTCTGCCAAATCCTTCTATTATTAAGTACGGCTGGTACCATTTCGATGTGTTTCGATTCTTCCGAACAAGAGAGGTTTGATGCTTTTGAATCCATTGTATTAATTCCACTTCCTACTCGCAGTATGCTCTTTATGATCTCGGCTTATGATTCAATTGCCATGTATTTAGCCATTGAGCCTCAAAGTTTATGTTTTTATGTGATCGCAGCATCAAAAAGAAAGTCTGAATTTTCCACGGAAGCCGGCTCGAAATATTTGATCTTAGGTGCATTTTCCTCAGGAATCTTATTGTTTGGGTACGACCGGACAACTACCGATATCTATTAATATCTTTTCTTAGAATGTTGTTGTTAAATATATATCTATCTATATCGTAAACTAATTGATCTTACGGGGGGAACGAAATCCAAGAATATATAGACTGACTTGTAGAGAGAGACCCTCTATGTAGTTGTCTATCTAGGGTGATCGATCTACATCTTTCCCCATAGCCCTGGGGCTGTGTCTCGATCTCCTATGTGCGAAATCTAAGGGACTTGTTCCTATGGAGATTCCCCTTGGTCTAATTCCACGCCTTATGACGAAAGGGGAGTCGGCGTGGCGTAAAGTGAAGATTGGGGGGAGTAGAGAAAAATGCCCTTCTGGGGTATTCCGAAGGTGTAACCTAGGCAACAAAAAAGGGGCCCGATACTTCAACTAGAGGAGCGACCTGTTGGTTCACCAAACCCCGACTCAGCGTCACACGTTCTCCAGGTCCGAAGGGATCCAGTGCCCAACTACCGACTCCTCCCGGAATTGCGTTATCGGAGCCGAGCCAGGAATGGCCGTTAGTGGACACCCGCCTTCACCGGTTAGAGAGGCCCTCTTTAATACATTAAGAAAAGATGTTCACAGGGGCCAGAAAGACTCGGTCATAGGAACTTAGACCACCTACGCGCTGGTGAAAACCACCTCGACCGGATCAGAGTAAACAACAATGTCGAATCAGGCCGCCCCTTGCCTTGAAAGAATTCACACGCGGCCACCAGCTTTCCCAAAATAAGGGGGGATCTGCTGCTTACTGCTCACGGAAACATCCGACCTATACTATAAGTCGTCCGCCTATTTTTCTGATCTCCTTTCCTTCTATTAATCATATTTTTGGCTTTGACCCATTCAAGCTGAAAAATGGGGTTGATGGTGTTGGCTAAAAAAGAGGGAGAGAGGAGAGCCTCGGGGTACGCTCACTTCTGCATTTTTGTTTAAGGTTCTCGAGATTCTCAATCGCTCTTTTTTTAGTGGGGAGGAATAGTGCGTGAATGAAGATTCTCAGACGAGGGAATCGTTCCTCTCTAAATAAAAAGAAGCTAGTTCTATTGATAGAGCTTTCACGTCTGCGCATAGAAGACTTTTTTTCCCTTCCATTCCGTTCTTACCATATCATGGGCAGTTGGGTTGGAATCCGTGTGATGGTTCGAAAGTGCTTTCAAATATTCTTCGCATCCCCAGAGAGATACATTGTTTCCATTGTGACTTGGTCGTCAAAAGGGGCACTACTAGTGTTGTGTACTTTTCATTGGAGCACACCTTTCGCTAGGAAGGGATCAGTTACGAGTACGAAATGCTTTTCACATACAAGTCGGATAGCGCGATAAGGCAGTTACACTCCTCCGCCTGGCATTCCAGTTCAAATACTAGTGAGGTAGACAACCTCATGTCATGCGTGAAAATAGTAAGGACCTTGCCTACGGGCTCATTGGGACACTCAAGTACGAAGGAATTCTCCACTTAATTTAATTAAGGAAGGTTTCAGAGACAGAGGATCAAAGCAATGGAAAAGCAAGGGAACGAGGCGACCGGAGGGAGGGTTTGGTATGGTAGTGAGACCAATAGGGAAACATAATAAATAGGGAGTATGTGAAAGATCCATTGACACACGAAGGTAGAAGTCAGGTATGTATTACATAGCATAGCTACTGAATTCGCAAAGACTCCTTCCTCTTTTAAGTTCAGTGAGGAACTCGCCTGAGGGAAAGGGACTGCGACCTTCAACTCCCAAGATATATCATATAATATAGCATGTTGCCCTGAAGAAGGATTGGAGTTATTTTCCTTCGGTCCATAAACGCAAGAATCGCGAGACGGCAGACATCGGCCGATGAGGCTAGTAGGGCCCTAGTCCTGTAACCATTTAGAAGGGGCAATGAGAATTGAAGTCACCACGAGCATAACAATCTTATTGGAACTTGAAAGAGAAGTGAATTTGTGAATGCCTAACTGAACGTTCAAGATTGGATTCAGAAGCTGAGGCGACCGGAAGGGAGGCGAGCGAAGTGAGGCCACTCCTCTGCCAAAGAATTTCATAGATATAAACGGTTCAGCTCCCTTCTAAGCCTTTAGAGGATTAGAGGAATCATCGATGAAAGTGTTACTTACTTACTTACGAAGATCGACTGGATAACCTTCTACTGACAGAGTGGTGGGTGCTACTGTCTTATCTTATCCCTTCTTCTTTTACCCCGGCCCGGGGCTGGTCATTCAGTTCAGTCAAGTTCATATGCTTTCCAACGTGGGAGTAAAGGGAGTTGGTAGCATTCCCCTGGCTTTCCATTTCCAATAAGTCTGGGATAAACTAGAAGACTAACTCCTTCCCCTCCTAGGGCTTCAGCAAGGTGTCTATTCTGAGGCTTAGGAGAATGAAGCAGCCCCGGGTGTGAGTGAACTCCCCTCTACTTCCAGGCAATAGGACTAAACCTAAAGTATCTTCTCTTCTCCGGTTCTAGCTTACGTTTGAGTTTCCTCTGACTACAAGGGAATTTCTCAGCTGGAGCAGAAGTGGACGAACAACACCTCCTTTCCTTGCATTAGCGCCCGCTTTTCCACATCCACTTCAGGGAGAGAGCAAGTATAAATCATAGCTTTAGGCTTTCGAGCCTTTCTTCCTAGGACAGAATTACTTGAACTTGAGCGGTTGTCTGGAACTGATGCTACACCTTGGGGCTGCAGTCCCTTCTTCTTAGCACGGATGTCCCTCTGCAATCCCCTGCTCCTACCATTGAAACAGCTAGGGGCTAGTAAGTCCTGCCAATATCAGGGAAAGAATAGCTCCCGAAGGGCTTCCTCCTTTATCTAAGCGACTAATAGGCTTGGGTGGCTAGGGCACATGCTATCGAGGTTACACGCCTGGTCCCGAAACCACATCTGGCAGATGCGATTCCTGGATGTAGTTGGATGTGATTATCGGTGAAAGCATAGAAGGATCTCCTGTCAATAGTCACAGGGAATTACACTATAGCTTTAGGACCTGACCTGTAATAGGTGGTGTAAATGTCCTTATTTATTATAGGATGAAGATGATTCACTCACCAAGAAGACCGTCTACTCGAGCAGTAAGAGTTGATTCAATTGCCAACAGAAGACCGTCTGCGACAACAAGACCATCAGCAGCAGATGATTGAACAGCGGATGCGTTGAGGAGATCAGCCCTAATTGAAGACCCGATACTCTCAACCAAGAACTTCTATATATAACACCAACCGCGGAACAGGAGCATGCGTTACACACGTCGTCAGCTAGCGGACGCAAGCAGAGTGGGACCTTCTCCGATAGTCTCTTTCATCATAATATTGAAAGCTTCCCCGCCCGATGCTTTGTTAATGTCAGAGTTTATATCAAGATGAAAGGGAAAGACAATAAGAAAGATTCAAGATAAAGACTAGAAGAAGGGGCTTTCTTAGAAGAATTCCCACTTAGACTGGTAGTGAGAACCCGATCTCCAGAAGCTAATTGGCAAGGTTCGACTTGACCGGAGCGGATCGCAACTCAAGCACAACTAGAGTTCACTCACCCACGTGCCCAATACTTGATGTGATGACTCTAGCCCCGTGTCGGCTTCATTGACGAGTCATGATGCTGCGATATAGGATCAAAATCGACTTTCATTTCACTTAACTCATCAAAGCAAGGAGTGGCTACTAGATAGACAATTAGTTCCGAGACTAAGAGATTGGGCTATCGGCCGGTATCAGTTGAAGTCAACAAAGAAGGAAAGCCTTCCCCCAATCCAACATTTTCAGGTGAAAAGAAGATAGATGACTGAGAGTCACGGGATTTTGAAAGCGCCGCATCTAGCTCAGCAGCTTCTTCAAAAGAGATGACGGATACAGAGCGGTTACCACTTGTAGGCTCATTCACCAACTAGGCCATGAGTTTGCTTTAACGAGTGCACGAGCAGAAGCGGAGACAGAGTTGTCCCCCGATCTGAGATATTAGCGAGATTAGCTACACGCCACTTAACCTAAAGAAAGGTCGACCTGAGAAAGCCCTTTTTAAGCTGATAGGATAACTTCACTTACTAAATTTCTTGAGTAGCGAGAATCTTTCCTCAGAGGCACGGAAGGGTCCAAGCCATAGGAAAGACAGCAACTTGAGTGCGGAGAAGGGGAAAGGGCGCTCGAAGCAAAAAGAACGAAAAGCACACCATATAGGTCAGCGGCATCAGCAGTTGAAGAAGTTGACGGCCGGATTCAAGCAAAAAATGGGATAACCTGAGAAGGAGAGGTCTCCTTTCTATATGAAAGACGAAGATCTGGCTTTGAAGCCTCCTTGAGTCCGGCTTAGCTTCAGGTACGAGTCAAGAACAGAAGAAGGGGATCGCCACAATCAAGAAGCAAGCTAAAAGCTGTTGTTTAGATGACTTTATGTTATGAAAGAACCCAGAAAAAAAGTAATTATTGGAGTAGCCCGCCCAGTAGAGGCTTTCTTAGCGAAAAAAGTATATTCATGGATGGATTAGGGGAAAGAGTCTTCACCTTACTTTCAAGTGTCAATCATTTTTATTGAACTTTCTTTCAGGCTAGCTCTGGGCAGGGCGCATACACACGAACCCACTTTGAGTCGGATCCGAGCTCCAGTAGACAGCGAGGCAGCCACTGTGGTAAACGGGAGCAAAGCAAGGGAAAGAGAGGTGAGTGACGCCAAGGGGAATTCCAGCACGAAAGCAAGTGTTGTTATCACACGTCCGTCCTGTCTGATTGATTCACCTTCGATTATTCAATCAAGGAAGCAGAGTCAACGGCCTTTGAAGAAAGATGACTTCTATTTTAAGATATTGAGCTGGACAGTCAAAAAGCCCAAAGGCAAAAAAGAAGAGCAAAAACAGAGGAGATGTCTTCCTCATAGGCCATTGACTATCTATCCCCGGAGTCTTTCTCTCCGTCAAAGGGACTCTCTCTTTCTTGAACAAGCACGGCGCTATCAGGACAAAATCCTAGCAGAAGCAGAAAAAGAGGAAGAGAAAGAGGAGCGAACAGCCACTATAACATCGTTAGATGAGCTTCAGTTGCGCCCCTTTGTGAACGAGGGGATCGAAAGGCCAGCCAAAGGAAGTACGGCTGAGTTTCAAGACTACGAGACTAAGAGTTGGGACTAACCGCATGTCATCTTTCTCAGAGTCTGAGCCTGACACCTCTATTATTACATCAAACAACAATTGAATTGGGATCAAAGAATTCAGGGATTGGATTTGCCCCCGTCTGTCTTGTGTTCAACGAAGGAAAGCGCCCTTCCTTCTTCAGCTTGAAAGACATCTCAGGAAAGAGCTACTTCAACTGAAGAAATTTCTTTAGTAGCGAGAACCCTTCCTACTCGAGAATAAGGTCAGGAAGTGAAGCGTTTTTTCAGTTTTTCTTTCAAAATCTAGTAAGTGTTATGCGGGGGTGGGGATTCAGACCGATGAGGGACGTAGGAATTGCCCTTAACTGTCCGGAAGGCTGAAATAGCTTTCTCGGGAGCCTCTGGGAGGTCGGGGTATTCAATCCCATGATACTCAAGGAGCAGGGCGTCGTATCCCAGGGGTTCTACTAATACATCGTATAGCGGGTCCAGTTATACCAAAAATGGAATGGGACAGTCATTCGAAAATGAGAAAAGAAAATAAGGGTGTCAAGACATCTATATGACCAAGATGGCCATCTCACGAATTGGATTCGAACCAATATCAAGCGACTTTCCTTTAGTAGATCTGTCATCCCCCTCATTATAGTCCTCCTAGAATCAATAGCATTTCGTCGGAATACATCCTGTCTTTTCACCTTAGTAGTCCTATGCATAGTCAGTACTATAGCCCCAATCATGGCTACTAATAAAATCAGACTAGGAACCAAAAACCAGACGGAATAGTAGGTATAAAGTAAATTGCCCAATGTTTCCAAATTAGTCCAACTTCGTACCTTTCCGGCATAAACCATATATCTCAGAGAGGTCGTATTTCTTTGGGTTGGTAGTAATGGAATGCTTTCATTATCTAAAATGAAGAACATTTCCCACCAAAAGATCAGTCCAATAATACCACTCACTGGTAAATAGCGCAATACTTCTTCGTGAATCTCCGCTATTTGAATATGGAACATCATAACAACGAATAGGAATGAAACGGCTATAGCTCCTATATAAACTACTGGGAAGATCATAGCGAAAAAGTCGAGACCTAACAAAAGAAGTAAACCTGAAGTGTTGCGAAAGACTGGGATGGGAAACAAAACGGAATGTACCGGATTTTTAGCACGTACAACCATCAAACCAGAGACCAAAGCAAGGCTCGACAAAACAGAAAGTATCATAGTACGTCGTCCTTCCCTGAAATGGAACTTTCATGCTGGAGCAAGAACTAGCATGAAAGTCGATCTATTACAACCAGCGCGGTTGTTCGTATTTCATTTTCTTCTTCCAAGCCCTTCTTTCTTAGAAAGGCACTCACTGAGTTACTTACGGAATCTCAAATCTTGAGGCTGATTACGGCCCCTTTGATGAAAGGTAAGCGCTTTGGCTGGCTACCTATAATATAAAGATCCTTCACTGCACACTTTAGATATCTGTTTCCATCCAATCAAAGACGGCGAAGCGCCTCTAATCTAAAGGCCAAAGAGTGCTCTTTGCGCTACTACGCATCCTTACTCATAGTATAGTGCAAGTTAGGTTTGGGTATAGCAGGACTTGAACCTGCGACCATTAGGTTAAAAGCCCAATGCTCTACCAACTGAGCTATACACCCCAAAAAAGATGTAGTAGTAAATAAGGATTGGTGCGGAAAATAAAAGAGGGTGGCCCCTCTTCATCATATTAAAGGGGCGCGGCTTTGTATGAGGCTCGTACTGCAGAGCAAGCGAAGAAAACGTAAGGGCGCGCGCTAGCACTCCTGCAAGAAAACGGCCTAGCTAACGCGCCCCTTATTGAAAAGTCAAGGATATTGAATGATCGATATGAGAAAGAAGCGCTCAAGCATTGGAAGAAAGCCGGCCTTACTCAACAAGCACCTTTCTTAGCTTAGTAAGGTTGCTTGTTTCCACTCATTGAAGATTCTATCTACAAAAAAAGGTCAACGGGGGGTACTAAAATGGCTCTCACTGACACCATCTACGAGAAGGTGAGGTCGTCTTTATTTCCAGCCGCCATACGGTTCGCCTTAAAGCCTTAAAGACGGAGAAGGGGAGGAGCAGTTATCTATGTAATTACGGTCTTTGTTGGCCGGGGCGAGCACTCTCTTTTCTTTGTCAAATTCCGTCTTACCAAACAAGACTGACTTCTTAC